ACAAATAAAGCCCGAGGATTGGCATTCCATTGCTGTCATTTTATATGTATATGGTTACAATTATCTACGTTCCCAATGTGCCTATGATGTAGCACCGGGCGGACTGTTAGCCAGTGTATATCATCTTACGAGAATAGAGTATGGTATAGATCAACCGGAAGAAGTATGCATAAAAGTATTTGCCCCAAGGAGGAATCCTAGAATTCCGTCTGTTTTCTGGATTTGGAAAAGTGCGGATTTTCAAGAAAGAGAATCTTATGATATGTTGGGAATCTCTTATAATAATCATCCACGTCTGAAACGTATCTTAATGCCTGAAAGCTGGATAGGATGGCCTTTACGTAAGGATTATATTGCCCCTAATTTTTATGAAATACAAGATGCTCATTGAATAATCATAAACTAATCTTCACTTCTACCACAACTAGAACTCTAGATATTCAAAGAGATGAAGTCTCATTAACATATTATAGATAAGCTATTTAAAATAAAATAAATAATGAATAAAGTAAATAAATAAAAAAAAAAAAGACAATACAATTAGAGAGATTCATTAAGATTTTCTGATTTTGAAGATACTTTTGGGGATAAGCCCAGTCAATAGGATGAAACTCAAAGAGTTCATGATGCCGAACTATGTACCGCGCACGTCATTTAGATGGGCTACAGAACGTCACATAGGAAGAAATAAAATATGAAAAGAAAAAATAGAAAGAAATGAAAGGGGATCAGATTCTATTTGTACTGTATCGGAGATGAATCTTGACTATTCGCACCCTTCAACTCCCCTAGACTAGACTTTTAGGTTTTTCAACCAACCAATTTGCCTTTTGTAATATGTATGAAATATTACTATTTTCTTTTACATATTTTTTATACATATCAAAAAAAGTATATACATATACTCTTTACTCATCTTTAACTATTTTATTCTATAAATAGAAGGAGTACATCTCCAGATATTTAAATGGGTAAATATGTATCATAATTTATATTATATAATGAATATGTATGTCAACCCATATCAATTAATTTGTAGAATAGATACTCATACAAATTGCTCATGTGCCAGGAACCAGATTTGAACTGGTGACACGAGGATTTTCAGTCCTCTGCTCTACCAGCTGAGCTATCCCGACCATTCCTTACGCATCATTCTCATTTTAATAGAGGACTTGGGCCTATGTCAATTAAAAAGACGAAAGGGGAGTTGGAAAGTCTTATCCAAGCCCTGGTGGAATTTCTTGGATCTTCAAAAAAAGACTTTGTAAGTTTCAGTACAGTACGAGTAATAAAATGAATTATTAATTATTCAAATTTAACATTGGGATTCCTTTCTCAAAGATGTTCATTTGTACGTGTTTCACCTCTATCACAAGGCTTGTGATAAGAAAAAAATTTTCGCTCAGATACGTTTGTAGAATTAGAATGAACGAGAAAGATAGCGAATTTTGAACCGCTAACGAAATGAGAGGGTAGGATAAATAATTAGGGAATCAGATGGACCTTTTTGGGGATAGAGGGACTTGAACCCTCACGATTTTTAAAGTCGACGGATTTTCCTCTTACTATAAATTTCATTGTTGTCGATATTGACATGTAGAATGGGACTCTATCTTTATTCTCGTCCGATTAATCAATTCTTCAAAAGATCTATCAGATTTTGATGGAGTAAATGATTTGATCAATGAATATTTGATTCTTTTTTCAACTTATAATTGATTCACAACAATTCTTTAATTTTTCATGAAAATTAAAAGAAATACGGATTTGTGTTGTCATTAATCATTTGAAGATAGTATTTCAGTACGTATACGTATATACGTTTATTCTTCATCCTTTCTGAAGTGATTCCTTTACTAATGCACTGCAGCCAACTCCATTTGTTAGAACAGCTTCCATTGAGTCTCTGCACCTATCCTTTTTTATTATCGCTTTCTGAACCCTTGTTTGTTTTCAGAAAACCGGATTTGGCTCAGGATTACCCATTTTTAATTCCAGGGTTTCTCTGAATTTGAAAGTTATCACTTGGTAGGTTTCCATACCAAGGCTCAATTCAATTAAGTCCGTAGCGTCTACCAATTTCGCCATATCCCCCCTTTTGTGATTAGGATCTCATTATGATACCGTTTTTCCTTTTTATTTCATTTAAATTATGATATGATAGAACTGTTGAATTCATTAGATAGCGGTTCTCATATTGAAAACTGTTTTCTTATATTTGGATTTCTTGTCTATCTTCTTTCATCTCTCGGAAACTTATATTTGGTCCAATTAGAAAAGATTCTATTATTTCTCTATCCACAAATCAATATATAATATATATGGATACATATCACATATATAGTATACTTAAATACTATATTATTATATAATAATATTATTTAGAATTATATATAATATTATATATAATATTATTATATATAAATGTATAGTATTTATTACACCTACTATTATAATTCTACTTAATATATATATTTTCTATATACATACATTTCCCTATTTATATCGTTTTTAGCGTACAATTTTGAAATACGATATATAAGGACCGCTACTACAAATACAAATAGTACTACACCCTTGATCGTGAAATATCGATTGCTTGTTGAACCCTGTAAATGTGAATTGAAACAATTTACTATCTAATTAAGATATTGATTATTGATAATCATATATTTGCTATGATATATAGATCAAAATTATATATTGCTATATTAATATATTAATCGGTATATTAATTGTTATGTTCTATAATATTCAAATAGCCAATATTTATTTGAAATTCTATTATATTATATGTTTTTTATATTAATATAAATTATACTATATTCATAGTAATTGTGAAGAGTTAAGAATGAACATTTAATAGCTAAGATTTAAGATTCCAGTAGTTTACTAAATTCCTATGTGTGTACAATTTATGTTATGGTGTACAATTTATGTTATGCGAGCCCGCTTAGCTCAGAGGTTAGAGCATCGCATTTGTAATGCGAGGGTCATCGGTTCGACTCCGATAGTTGGCTTTTCTGCATATGTTTGATCTTTATTATTTATATAGTTGATAATATGAAATCAAAGAAATTGAAAAGACCTCTTCCCCCTTTCCCAAAGGGCATCGATCCATTATCTCATAAGAACTTCCAATTATTAAAAAAGATTGGAGGAGTTTGGTCTATGTAGACCAAATCAAGCAAGAAAAGAACCCTTAAAATTTTATATTTTCTATTTTATTTTATATTAATTTTAATACGCTATATTCTATATATTATATAGAATATAATAAATTAAGGCCCGGATATTGATATACAATTCATCTAATTATTCTTTCGAATTATTCTTTGTAATACAATAAATACTTCAATAAAATACAATAAATACTTCAATAAATTTCGATTAATTTCTTATTTTTAATTTAAAAATTTAAATTAGATTTTTCATTTTTATATTTATCAGTTAGTTTAATTTCATTTAGGTTTATGCAACTTCATAAGGAGTCTTTATGTCGCGTTACAGAGGGCCTCGTTTCAAAAAAATACGTCGTTTGGGGGCTTTACCGGGACTAACTAGTAAAAAGCCTAGAGCTGGAAGCGATCTTAGAAACCAATTACGCCCCGGTAAAAAATCTCAATATCGTATTCGTTTAGAAGAAAAACAAAAATTGCGCTTTCATTATGGTCTTACAGAACAACAATTACTTAAATACGTTTGTATAGCCGGAAAAGCAAAAGGGTCAACAGGTCAAGTTTTACTACAATTACTTGAAATGCGATTGGATAACATCCTTTTTCGATTAGGTATGGCTTCAACTATTCCTCAAGCCCGGCAATTGGTTAACCATAGACATATTTTAGTTAATGGTCGTATAGTAGATATACCAAGTTATCGCTGCAAACCCCGAGATATTATTACAGTGAAAGATGAACAAAAATCTAAGTCTCTGGTTCAAAATTACCTTGATTCATCCTTCCGTGAGGAATTGCCAAAACATTTGACTCTTCACCGATTCCAATATAAGGGATCAGTCAATCAAATAATAGATAGTAAATGCGCCGGTTTGAAAATAAATGAATTGCTAGTTGTAGAATATTATTCTCGTCAGACTTAAACATAACTAAAATAACAGGGATTCAGACAATTTTGCCCTCCCTTTCACCTATATTATCTACCCTCCCTTTCACCTATATTATCTAAAGTATAAAGAGACCCCCAGGAAGGCGTTTTATCCGGGGATTTTTTCCCACTCATGTATCGTAGATTCATGTATCATAAATTGATAGGGAGATTTTCATTCCTTGTCCATTTTTTCCAGTATAATCCATACCACAGAAATTAGGATTAGGAATAAAAAAGCCATATCAAAGAAAGGGCTAACTGTTGGAATAATGGTGTCCATTGTTATTTGATATATTGCGAGCAATAACATTGGTGAATTAGGTGAAGGGTACGGAAAGAGAGGGATTCGAACCCTCGGTAAACAAAAGCCTACATAGCAGTTCCAATGCTACGCCTTCAACCACTCGGCCATCTCTCCTACGTAATGATTGTGGTTGATAAACCGAATGAATAGTGATTCATATTAGGTTTTTGGATAGGTGCGTACACTCTATTTTAACTATAAAATTTGCCAAACCCTTATTGGAGGTTGGGGATAAAGAGAATTTTGTGGGACAAAATGTTTAAAACAATAAATATAAGGTATCTATTCATGTTTACAAAAATGGCACTCCCGACTTTATTTTCGAATATTTATACCGAATTAACGATTAAATCCCTGAATTGGAACGACTCCACCTATTGATCCGTTTTTTTAGACTATGTTTAATGGCTACCTTTAGATCATGATTTTATTTAGTTTAGACTATTATTCTATTTTCATCCATCATTGAACGATTATTCGATTCTTTTCTTTTTCCTCTTTAGATCATAATTCAATCAAAACTTTTCGAATTATCCTACAGATTAGGATAAATTCGTTGATTCTTAAACTTTGATGAAATCGGAAGAGTTTCCTATATTCTTATGCTACTATATTTAAATTTAATTTACATTTGGATGAAATCCAATCGGCTTCAAATATTTCTTAGTTTTTATTGATTCCTGTCAAAAAGAAACAATTTGTGAATAGAAGTTTAATTTTACTGAGTGTATTTTTATGGTATTTCGTATTGTAAATTGTAAAATTCCGTTGTTTGTGGGATTTTTTTCTCACGAAAGGTAATTAAAAGAAATTATAGAATGAATTTCTGCCTATGTCTAGATCTCGAATAAATGGAAATTTTATTGATAAGACCTTTTCAATTGTAGCCAATATCTTATTACGAATAATTCCGACAACTTCGGGCGAGAAAGAGGCATTCGCCTATTACAGAGATGGTGCGATTTGATTATTGTATTTTTTATTTATTTATTTTAAATTTTTCTTTATTTTAGAATTTAAAATTCAATTTAGTAATTAGTAATTTATTATAATTTAAATTTAATTTAGTTATTTATTTTATTTATATTTTTTACCACTCTTAGTCTTCTTAGTAGAAAGACACATTATAATTCTATTATTATATTATTCGGGATAGAAAGAAAAAGATTATTGAAATAAATCTACGCTTGTTGAAGGTGAAGTTTGTAAATAAAACAAGCCCTTCTGTCGTGTATCCCCGATTAATGCAACCTCAAATGCTTCAATTGTCGATTCTAGAGTATTGAGCGAAAGGTTACACCTATGGGTTAGTCAAACTTACCCCACTAGTACCAATAGGAGGCATAGAGGAAGAGGCACTACTCCTAGGAATCAACAACACGAAAACTTTGTTATAAATTATCCCTTTTCCTTATCAGGATCGGGACTAACAAGAATGGTTGGGACAACAAACATCCATCTCGTTCGTGTTTTGGATACCCGTATAACCATCTAAGACTGTTGAAGTGACTTATTCCTGAAAATTAAGATGCGTTTAAGACAAAGAAATTGCTGGAGTCGCCCTTTTTTTATCTAGTACCAACGTACTAGAGTTAAGGAAAGATCTTTTACAAGAAGGTTGGCTAGAGATTTTTTGTAAAAACACCAGCCCCGCTCAGTTTATAATGAGAATATTTAAATCTTTTTTGATTCCATGTATTATTCTGATTATGTACATAAAGGAGAAGGAGGAGCCGTATGAGATGAAAATCTCATGTACGGTTCTGAAACGGAGATTCTTTAAATCGAATGACGACCGTAACGGATGTCCGCTCAATCCGAAGGAAATTATGCAGAAGCTTTACAGAATTATTATGAAGCTATGCGACTAGAAATTGATCCCTATGATCGAAGTTATATACTCTATAACATAGGCCTTATCCACACAAGAAACGGAGAACATACGAAAGCTTTGGAATATTATTTTCGTGCACTAGAACGAAACCCATTCTTACCACAAGCTTTTAATAATATGGCCGTGATCTGTCATTACGTGCGACTATCTCCACTATAGAAAGGGAAAAAAAAGAGCAAATCTGTTAATAAATACTAGAAAAAAAATAGGCTTTCTACATATGTATCGTCCAAAACAACGATTTTTATCAGCTGTAGCAAAGAAATAAACTTCATAGAATTTGAAATATGAATATGAAGAAATAGGTATGCCTAGATAATTCTATGGATAAAGGATCTAATTGATAGAGGGAAGCGCCGTAAAGATCAATTCGTGAGGTTTTGGGCCGATACAATAAAGACTGCTTATTTATGTCATGATATGAGATAAAAGTTAGGAATCAACTTATGTAATAGAGTTGATCCCCTAAGGTATTGAGCAGCGGTGTAGCATCAGATCCCAAAGATAGTAAGCCTTTTCTTTCTTATAATTAGAAGGGAAAGTCTTTTTCACGGATTCTATAGAAATTCATATATGAAACCGAGATAGTTACCTTTTTAGAAAACTCTAATGATAGTGGAAATGCCTATGCGCTTTATGAAGGTGGGAGAAAAGAGAAAACTGATTAAATTAGTAAGTAAAATTCAAGTTTGAAACTTATAACCATAACCTCTTTTTCTTTTGGTTAACTCGAAAGAAAAAAATGGGATAGATCCACGATAAATTTCATTCAATTAGATATGGTATATTAAAAAAAGGAAGACCAAAAGAACTTGAGAACTTGACTGCTGAGCCGTATGAGGTCGGAAACTCTCAAGTACGGTTCTAAGGGAAGGAATTTACTCACCTATTCCGACCGGGGAGAACAGGCCATTCGACAAGGAGATTCTGAAATTGCGGAAGCTTGGTTCGATCAAGCTGCCGAATATTGGAAACAAGCTCTAGCGCTTACTCCTGGTAATTATATTGAAGCGCAGAATTGGTTGAAGATCACAAGGCGTTTCGAATAAGAATATTTTATTTATTTTATTAATTACTATATATTAATATTACTATATATGATTTAATATTATTTTCTATTTAATATTAATTTGAATTTAATATTATTTTTAATTTAAGTTTATAATTTTTATATTTCTTATAATCATAT